TTATCGGATCATAAAACCCCACTTTCCGAAGATCTCTTCCTTCTCTTCGGGACCGAACATCAATTGCAACGATTCGATAGACGGCTCATTGGGATAGATTAGATGAACAATACCCCCCCTAGAAACGTATAGGAAGTTTTCTCCTCGTACGGCTCGAGAAAAATGATTCGAAGTTATGCTTATGCATATATAGAAATCAAATGACAAATACGTCCGAAAAAAGAAATTCAAAATAAAACTAGAATTTAAGTCCTTTTTTGTTTTTCTTTCCTGAAAAAAATCCTTTTTTACTCATAACTCAAGTTGAATAACTCTTATATAGTTATAGTTCAAATTAAAACCTTTTGTTTTGGCATTTAATTTATTGAGTAGTCTCTAACCCCCCCCTCCTTTTTTTGTCTCATGAATATATTTTAATTCATCCAGTTGGTGAGACAATTGAAGCGGTATTTCCTTGTTCCAGAATCTTTTATCTTTGCTTTGAATCATTGGGTTTAGACATTACTTCGTTGATCTTTAATACTTTCAAAATGGCAGCAACATACCCTTTTTCATTTATTTATATCTAAGAATCGGACAAACGGTTGATTCCCGCACGATAGACTTTTGATCGAAAAGTTTTTATAAATTCCAATAAATTTTACTTTTTTTATTTGAATGGATATCAAATTTGTTCCAATTTTATCCTTTCGATTTCTTTGTCAAAAATAGACTTACGAAGCTGTTTCAACGTATTAATTGATACTAACCCTAGATTCTTGCCCCTATGAAATGAATCAATAATTTCTACTCGAGCTCCATCTTGGCCTATTTACATTCCAACCCCAAAAATTGAGGTTCTAGTAGAACAGAGCAAAGGATGTCGAGCCAAGAGCACTTTTTTTATTTTATATAAAATGGTGGATATAAGAATCCACAAAAGATCATGTCCTTCAAGTCGCACGTTGCTTTCTACCACATCGTTTCAAACGAAGTTTTACCATAACATTCCTCAGATTTGGAATCAGTATGCAATTGATTCAATTATGGAATCATGAATAGTCATTGGTTTAGTCAGTAAATAGACATAGAAATATATATTCTACGATAATAGAAATCGAATTCTATTTTTTTTTTATATTCAAAAATATTTTTTCTAGAATTCTAATCTATTATAGATTAGATATATTAATAATTAATAGTAGATTCATTACTTAATATATATATATATTCTATTTTTAAATTGTATTATATTTTAAATGGAATTAGATTTAAAATTTCAATTTTTATTTCATAATTATTTGTAATTTATTTATTTTGAGTTCTAAAAAATAGAATTATAACTAAAATAGAAAGTGCCAAAATCTTTTTCATAAAATCAAAATCATTGTAACTTCGATAGAAAAATTAATACATATAAATATTTCTTCGTTTTATGCGTTACGTAGTTGTTTTTTGGCTGGAGTTTGGTGATTTTTTTATGTAATCTTTGCAGAAAGTAAATTGAATAAAATGGATAAATCACCCCGTTTTAATCATTATATGAAATATACTTCAAACTTAAGTTAAAAATAAATTTTTTAAATATGTAATTTTATTTAATTTGAATAAGATTCGAACAGCGAAAGATATTGAAATAGATAACTTCCGTCGGTGATTAGCTCCTCTTTATTCTCAAAATTCTATGGGCTAGACTATCTTGTCTAGGTACAAAACTAAAGAGATTTACTAGATTAAAATTTACTAGATTAAATACTTGTTCTTACTTTTTTTTTATTTGAACAAAATCCAAATAGCGTAGGGGACTTAATCATGAAATTAGATTGGTACTAAAATATCTGTTTAGAATTACAAAACACATAGAATTCATAATTCAATTGAACTAACTAATTTACGGGTTAAGGATTCTAAAAATTTTTCTTTCGTATTTTTATTATATTATTAATGCATCATTGAAAAGTAAATCAAATAGTAAGTAGACATAAGATAAAAAAAAAGCAATCTTTTCTTGTGATAAAATCACATATGCTCTGGGACGGAAGGATTCGAACCTCCGAATACCGGGACCAAAACCCGTTGCCTTACCACTTGGCCACGCCCCACTTAGATTTCTATTCAACACTAATATTTTTAGTGATTGTTCGTCAATTCCTTTCCAAATATCTGTGTAGAATCCAGTTTTTTTATTAGGATTTGGGCACATTAATCTCTAAAATTCAACTGAATTTATTGATCATTACATCGAATTCAATTAAGATATTGTATGAAAGTATGATTTCTTCAATGCTTCCATTAGAATTGAAGGTTTTTTGATTGAGTAAGTAAAAAAAAAAAGAAGGATTTTTTTATTTACTTTGCTTTATTCATTTTTTTCCTTATCTTATATTTATATAAATAACTCAATCGAAATGCAATTATCTCCAAGAAAAAAATGTCTGTTATGCTTAATATCTTTAGTTTGATCTGTATCTGTCTTAATTCTGCCCTTTCTTCGAGTAGTTTTTTCTTTGCCAAATTGCCTGAAGCCTACGCTTTTTTAAGTCCAATCGTTGATTTTATGCCAGTTATACCGCTGTTCTTTTTTCTTTTAGCCTTTGTTTGGCAAGCTGCGGTAAGTTTTCGATAATATTTTAATCTTGTCTTAGAAAAATGAATTCTTTATTCGAGACAAAAAATAAAAGACGACTAATTTATAAGATCAGATAAGTCTTACAGTATGAACTCTCGATTCAAACATGAAAATTATTGGATAACCGCGATAAATCTGTATCACCTCATTTACCGTTCTAAGTCGAACTCTTTTTCTTTTCATGAAAGACCCAATGGGGGGGAAAATTGTAGGTATGAAAGATATTTTTTATAATAAAAAAGGAGCTCTTACTACATATTAATATTACATATTAAATATTATTCTTTCTATTTATAAATTTATAATATATAGATATATAATTCTTTCTCGTCTCGTCGTCAAAATAGAATATCTGATATAAAAATGGAGAATCTATTCTCTTTTTTCCAAAAAAAAAAAGGATCTTGGAGATTTTGTAATGCTTACTCTCAAACTCTTTGTTTATACAGTAGTGATATTCTTTGTTTCTCTCTTCATATTTGGATTCCTATCTAATGATCCAGGGCGTAATCCTGGGCGCGAAGAATAAAAAGGGGCTTTCCCTACTTTACTTGATTTTGTAAATTTAATTTTTTGATAATTTTGATCTATTCCAAATGGTTAACTATGACAAAGGGATTCGAAAATTTTGAAAATAAAAAATTCAAACATCAACGGAAAGAGAGGGATTCGAACCCTCGGTACAAATGACTCGTACACCGGATTAGCAATCCGACGCTTTCGTCCACTCAGCCATCTCTCCCAATTTAAAAATGAATTACAAAAAAATTCATACTCGATTACATTCAAAAGAATTTCACAATCTTTTCGTTATTTTTATATTGATTATTATATTTATATATATATTCTATCCATTCTATAGAATAGAATTCTTCTTCTCTTCTATTTTAAAATATATATTTTTCTTATTATTTGAATTTGATTTATATTCAATATTGAAATTCAATTAGAAATGTTCTTTATTTTTATATAAGTTTCTATAATTCTATACCTATAAATTGATAGAAAATCTATCAAATATATATAAAATACACGTACAATATTTTATAAAAAAATATCTCAAAAATATAAAATTTGCTAGAAGTACAAAATTGATCCGAAATTCCAATTTAAAAATTAAGTCAATTAGATAGAAAGATGCAATAGAAAGAAAAATCGAAAGACTTCTTTCCATTTCGCATTTTGATGTTTTATTTTATTCCCACGGCCTGGCCTGGTCAATACCTAGCCGGGCCTTTTTTTCAGTCGATTCTAAATAAAAAAAAATACTTGTTATTGAAACAAGAAAAAAAGGTTTTTTCTCGTCTTTCAATTCGATATAGAATCAGAATGCCATTTATTATTTTATTCTCTTTATCTTTTATTTTCTTTTTTTTTTCCTAAAGCTAAAGTAAAAATGGGTTATTGCACAATTTTTATGTTATGACTTTCGTGGTTTTGTTGAAACGGGTCTGTCAAAACTCTTACAACAAAATTCGTTTTTAGTTATTTGAATTTCTTTTCCTCATCCTCATTAAATCCCTACGAACAGCGCCAATACTCTAATTTTCATTTCATGATTCTTTTCTGATCCTATCTTTATTACGTCCAATTGCATTGTTTTGTTCGACAAAAGGTACGTTTAGATTTAATAATCGAATTGTAGTTGTAGCGGGTATAGTTTAGTGGTAAAAGTGTGATTCGTTCTATTAACCCCTTAAGAGTTAAGGGGTCTTTCGGTTTGATTCCTATTTAAACCAAAAACTTTATTTCTTAAAAGGAATTAATCCTTTACCTCTCAATGAGAAATTTGAGTAAATTTATAAATTCTCGTGATTTGTATCCAAGGATCAATTAGAAATTAAAAAATTGGATTACGAAATTACGAAACATAATTTTTTTGAATTGGATCAATACTCCCAAATTATTAATAACGGATCCATGGATGAAGATAAACAGGTGGGTTTCTAATCGTAACTAAATCTTCAATTTTTTGTTTTTATAGAGGAAATTGAAGCAAAATAGCTAAGAGGGTATGCCTTTAGTTTACTAGAGGTATCGGTCTACATATTTATATATTCTTCTATTGTTTTAGCTCGGTAGAACAAAATGCTTTTCCTAAGGATTCTTTCAAATAGAAATAAAGAACGAAGTAACTAGAAAGATTTTTAGAATCCCCCTCTTCTAGAGGGATCATCTAGAAAGCGAGTCGTTTTTAATGCATTCAGACAAAAGGCTGACATAGATGTTATGAGTCAACTTTTTTTATTTGTTCCCGTCTGAGATCTGGATCTGGGAATTTGTTCATTTTCCATTCCATAAAGGAGCCGAATGAAACCAAAGTTTCCTGTTCGGTTTTGAATTAGAGACGTTAAAAGTTATAAATCGACGTCGACTATAACCCCTAGCCTTC